GGTGATGAAACGTATAACTTGTACAAATTGTACAAATCTTTATTACATTTTCAAATTCGATCCGATCCATTCGTTCGTAGAGCTATTTACTCGATCGCAGACATTTCTGCAACACCTCTAACAGAGGAACAAATAGTCAATTTGGAAAGAACTTCTTGTCAGCCTCTTTCAGATATGAATCTATCTGATTCAGAAGGGAATAACTTGCATCAGTATCTCAGTTTCAATTCAAACATGGGTTTGATTCACACTCCATGTTCTGAGAAGTATTTACCATCCGGAAAGAGGAAAAAACGGAGTCTTTGTCTAAAGAAATGCGTTGAGAAAGGGCAGATGTATAGAACCTTTCAACGAGATAGTGCTTTTTCAAATCTCTCAAAATGGAATCTGTTCCAAACATATATGCCATGGTTCCTTACTTCGATAGGGTGCAAATATCTCAATTTCACCCTTTTAGATACTCTTTCAGACCCATTGCCGATACTAAGTAGCAGTCAAAAATTTGTATCCATTTTTCATGATATGATGCATGGATCAGATATATCACGGTCAATTCCTCAGAAGATTCTTACACAATGGACTCTGATAAGTGAGATTTCGAGTCAATGTTTACAGAATCTTCTTCTGCCCGAAGAAATGATTCATCGAAATAATGAGTCACCCGTTCCATTGATATGGGCACATCTGAGATCAACAAATGCTCGGGAGTTCCTCTATTCAATCTTTTTCCTTCTTCTTGTTGCTGGATATCTCGTTCGTATACATCTTCTCTTTGTTTCCCGAGCCTCTAGTGAGTTACAGACAGAGTTAGAAAAGATCAAGTCTTTGATGATTCCATCATGTATGATGGAATTTCGAAAACTTCTGGATAGGTATCCTACATCTGAACTGAATTCTTTCTGGTTAAAAAATCTCTTTCTAGTTGTTCTGGAACAATTAGGAGATTCTCTGGAAGAAATACGGGGTTCTGCTTCTGGTGGCAACATGCTATTGGGTGGTGGTCCCGCTTATGGGGTCAAATCAATACGTTCTAAGAATAAATATTGGAAGATCAATCTCATCGATCTTGTAAGTATCATACCAAATCCCATCAATCGAATCATTTTTTCGAGAAATACGAGACATCTAAGTCGTACAAGTAAAGAGATCTATTCATTGATAAGAAAAAGAAAAAACGTGAACGGTGATTGGATTGATGAGAAAATCGAATTCTGGGTCGCGAACAGTGATTCGATTGATGATGAAGAAAGAGAATTCTTGGTTCAGTTCTCCACCTTAACGACAGAAAAAGGGATTGATCAAATTCTATTGAGTCTGACTCATAGTGATCATTTATCAAAGAATGACTCTGGTTATCAAATGATTGAACAACCGGGATCAATTTCCTTACGATACTTAGTTGACATTCATCAAAAGGATCTAATGAATTATGAGTTCAATAGATCCTGTTTAGCAGAAAGACGGATATTCCTTGCTCATTATCAGACAATCACTTATTCACAAACCTCGTGTGGGGCTAATAGTTTTCATTCCCCATCTCCTCATGGAAAACCCTTTTCGCTCCGCTTAGCCCTATCCCCTTCTAGAGGTATTTTAGTGATAGGTTCTATAGGAACTGGACGATCCTGTTTGGTCAAATACCTAGCGACAAACTCCTATGTTCCTTTCATTACGGTATTTCCGAACAAGTTCCTGGACGACAAGCTTAAAGGTTATCTTATTGATGATATCGATATTGATGATAGTGACGATATTGATGATAGTGACGATATTGATGATAGTGATGGTATTGATGATAGTGATGATGACCTTGATATTGATATGGAGCTGCTAACTATGACGAATGTGCTAACTATGTATATGACGCCGAAAATAGACCGATTTGAGATCACCCTTCAATTCGAATTAGCAAAAGCAATGTCTCCTTGCATAATATGGATTCCAAACATTCATGATCTGCATGTGAATGAGTCGAATTACTTATCCCTCGGTCTATTAGAGAACTATCTCTCCAGTGAAAGATGTTCCACTGGAAAGATTCTTGTTATTGCTTCGACTCATATTCCCCAAAAAGTGGATCCCGCTCTAATAGCTCCGAATAAATTAAATACATGCATTAAGATACGAAGGCTTCTTCTTCCACAACAACGAAAGCACTTTTTCATTCTTTCATATACTAGGGGATTTCACTTGGAAAAGAAGATGTTCCATACTACTGGATTCGGGTCCATAACCATGGGTTCCAATGCACGAGATCTTGTAGCACTTATCAATGAGGCCCTATCAATTAGTATTACACAGAAGAAATCCATTATAGAAACTAATACAATTAGATCAGCTCTTCATAGAAAAACTTGGCATTTTCGATCCCAGATAAGATCAGTTCAGGATCATGGGATCCCTTTCTATCAGATAGGAAGGGCTGTTGCACAAAATGTACTTCTAAGTAATTGCCCCATAGATCCTATATCTATCTATATGAAGAAGAAATCATGTAAGG